CTTGGATTGCTAAATTTGGGCACGAGAATACGGTTCGATTCAGTTATAAGGATAAAAAACAAAAGAAAGATTCATTTTAACATTCTAAAAACCAATACAATATTTTATATAAACATGGATTAAATGAAATCCATACTTCGGTGTATTTCTTATACTTATTAACTACATGTATATCTTAATTTAAACTCTATTCTATCTGAAGTTCATTAAAATTCACTATTTTTGAATACCTTTATTCGCGAGGAGCCGGATGAGAAGAAACTCTCACGTCCGGTTCTGTAGTAGAGATGGAATTGAAAGCCAACCATCAACTATAACCCCAAAAGAACCAGATTCCGTAAACAACAGAGAGGAAGAATGAAGGGAATCTCTTATCGAGGTAATCATATTAGTTTCGGTAAATATGCTCTTCAGGCACTTGAACCGGCTTGGATCACATCTCGACAAATAGAAGCAGGTCGGCGGGCAATGATACGAAATGCACGCCGCGGTGGAAAGATATGGGTACGCATATTTCCAGATAAACCGGTTACAGTAAGAGCCGCAGAAACGCGTATGGGTTCGGGTAAAGGAGATCCTGAATATTGGGTAGCTGTTGTTAAACGAGGTCGAATACTTTATGAAATCAGCGGAGTAACAGAAAATATAGCCAGAAAGGCTATTTCAATAGCAGCGTCCAAAATGCCGATACGAACTCAATTCATTCTTTCGAGATAAAATTTTGACAAAAGAAATAAGTTGTGTGGATAAAAAAAACAATCGCAGGTGCAGGTTTCGTTTTTTGGACAAACAGTATTTTTTCTTCGCCCTTTACTTGGCATTTTAAAGAACAAATCAAAAATGATATGATTCAACCTCAGACCTATTTAAATGTAGCGGATAACAGCGGGGCTCGAAAATTGATGTGTATTCGCATCATAGGAGCCAGCAATCGTCGATATGCTCATATTGGTGACGTTATTGTTGCTGTGATCAAAGATGCAGTTCCAAAAATGTCGCTAGAAAGATCAGAAGTGGTCAGAGCTGTAATTGTACGTACTTGTAAAGAACTCAAACGCGACGACGGTATGATAATACGATATGATGACAATGCTGCAGTTGTCATTGATCAAGCGGGAAATCCAAAAGGAAGTCGGGTTTTTGGTGCGATTGCAGAGGAATTGAGACAGTGCAATTTTACGAAAATAATTTCATTAGCCCCCGAACTATTATAAAACGAGACCATAATATAGTTCCAAAATATGGTTATAGTAAGCTATTTGAAAGAAATAGATTAAGAGTCAGTTAGTAGATTGTGTCTCAGGCATATTTTTTTACCCTTCAAAATTCATAGTCATAAACAAAGAAGAAAAACATGTTGATTAGATCAAAATTTAGAGGCATTAAGACCTTTAATTCATTATGGGGAATGATACTATTGCTGACCTGCTAACCTCTATACGAAATGCTGAGATGGCTAGAAAAAGAGTGGTTCGAATAGCATTTAGTACTATCGGTGAAAGTATTGGTAAAATCCTTGTACGAGAAGGTTTTATCGAAAATGTGAGAAAACATCGAGAAAACAATAAATCCTTTTTGGTTTTAACTCTACGAAAGAATTGGAAAGGAAATATAAAAAGTTTAAATTTAAAACGGATCAGTCGACCCGGTCTAAGAATCTATTCGAACTATCAACGAATTCCTAGAATTTTAGGTGGGATGGGGATTGTAATCCTTTCGACTTCTCGAGGAATAATGACAGACCGAGAGGCTCGATTAGAAAAGATCGGCGGAGAAAGTTTGTGTTATATATGGTAATGTTCTTGTTTCTTTAGTCCCTTCAGTGGTTCCTATCCCTCTTGGATTATTTGGTATTCTAGCTCTTATTTTTGCAACTTTAGCCGCGGCTTATATAGGTGAATCTATGGAGGGACACCATTGACTATAGTTTTCTAAATAGTCTTTTACAAGCTATGTATGGCTCAAAAAAATTGACTAAAAAAAATCGCTACAACTACACTAGCTACGATTTTGAGTAATAAAAAACAAGATTACGCTATCGAAAAGTAGAGAGTTGTAAAAAAAAAGGAAAGAGATCTAAAAGATCTCTTTTCCTATCTATCTATTGACAATTTGAAATAAAGGAAATATAATCTGGAGAACACTAGATATTAATAAATACACTATAAGGGAGAATATTATTATGAAACTTAGGAGTTTTTTCACTTTCGGAACTAGAATTTTGGACCCAAAAAGAATCTCGCTGATTTGTCATACGGGGGCGCCCGGCCCTTTAGATAACGAAGAGAAAGAATTGTGGAAAAGAAGTTGTGTCAAACAGTTAAGAGACAAAATCGGAGAGGGTTCCGATAATGCCAGCGAGGTCTATGAACAGATGACAGGTGGGCGTATACAAAAATCTGAGTTTGAAAACTCTCGATTCGACATTCCGGTCTCGTCTGCGACCCGTTGGGTCAACGAGATCTCCGAGGAATACTCCACATTTGTATCAGGGGTTTATCTAAAAACCGAAAACTCGATAATGAAGACAGTTGGCGAAGTGGATCAGAAGAAGGTTCCGCCTCCATCCGGTGAATTTATCTGCCCCTTTAGACATAGCGAACGCGCATGTCGAGGGTACGACTGTCCGATTATCACTAAGGCGCAGTCTTTAGGTTTTAATAAAACAGTCATCGAACGTGGGGGGGTGAAAAAGGAAGAGGTTCAGGAGGCAATACTCCCTTTTGTAATAAAAGTATTGAAGCAAACGGATCTTGAGTCACTTTGAATTCTTATAGTTGGTTTAGACATGTATATGTTATATTATCTAGTATAGGTTAAAAATCTATCTAATTTGACAATTTATGCGGAGATTCCAACAGAAGTCCTTTTGTTGGAATCTCTTACTCTGAGTTGAATAAAGGGATCAAATCAATAAAAAGATGGAAGAATTCAAAGAATGGGTCGGAACAAAGAAAGGTAAGAACGAAAGTTGTATGGATTTACAAAGGCTCTCTCAATAGAAAGTAAAAAAGAGATATTTAAGTAGTTTTGATGATGCAATAAAATTTTTACTTGAATTCGAAGTTATTTTGGTTGGATGAAACGAAAGGACGTATAATTTATCGACTTTGCGAAAAACAAGATTCAAAAAATTCGGTATTTTTTCAACTTCAATATTCACTAGGATTCGAGATGCAAAATTTCAAGAAAATTATTTTCTTCCAAAAAGTAGATTCAGAATTAAAGTTAAGGGTCGGCAAATATGAAAATAAGAGCCTCTGTTCGTAAAATGTGTGAAAAATGTCGATTAATACGCCGACAGGGCCGAATGATAGTAATTTGTTCCAACCCAAGACATAAACAAAGACAAGGATAATCAGACTCGGGAAAGGGCCCAATATTCAAATAAAAGAGGGGATCTTTTTTGACATGAAATGGATATATCCATATATCTCTGACTCATATTTATGAGATGATAAAATATGGCAAAAGCTCTAAAGGGATTTCGTGCATATATTCAACGTAAGCGTGCACGTAAGAAGCCACGTAGAATACGCAAAGGGGTTATTCATGTTCAAGCAAGTTTTAATAATACCATTGTGACTGTTACAGATGTAGAGGGTCGAGTGATTTCTTCGTCCTCGGCCGGTATTTGCGGCTTCCGGAGTAAACGAAAAGGGTCGCCATTTGCTGCTGAAACCGTAGCACGAGACGCTATGCGTATAGTATTGATGAAACGAGCACTAGTGCTGATAAAAGGTGTCGGTCTCGGAAGAGACGCAGCATTACGAGTTATTTACAAAAATTACAAAAAGGGTCTACGATTAACTTTTGTAAGGGATGTAACTCCTTTGCCACATAATGGCTGTAGACCTCCGAACAAAAGACGCGTGTAGAAATCAAAATGGAAGAAATTTCAAGAGCAAGAGAAACAAGAGAAATAAACGATTTAAAGATCTGATTAAATCATATTATTATGGTTCGAGAAAAAGTAAGAGTATCTACTCGGACACTGTGGAAGTGTTTGGAATCAAGAGCAGACAGTAAACGTCTTTATTATGGACGCTTTATTCTGTCTCCACTTATGAAAGGTCAAGCGGACACAATAGGCATTGCGATGCGACGAGCTTTACTTGGAGAAATAGAAGGGACATGTATCACACGCGCAAAATCTGAGAAAATACCACACGAATATTCTACCATAGTTGGTATTCAAGAATCAGTACATGAAATTTTATTGAATTTGCAAGAAATTGTAGTGAGAAGTCATCTATATGGAACTTGTGAGGCAGCCGTTTGTGCTAAGGGCCCCGGATATGTAACCGCTCAAGATATCATCGCGCCGCATTTTCTCAAAATCATTGATAATACACAGCATATAGCTACCTTGACAGAACCAATTGACTTGTGTATTTTTTTACAAATCGAAAGGAGTCATGGATGTGGATATCGTACAACAGAAAAGAGGATTATAGATGGAAGTTATCCTATAGGGGATGTATTAATGCCTGTTCGAAATGTGAATCATAGTATTCATTCTTATGGGACTGGAAATAAGAAACAAGAGATACTCTTTCTTGAAATCTGGACAAATGGAAGTTTGACTCCCAAAGAAGCACTTCGTGAAGCCACTCAGAATTTGATTGATTTGTTTATTCCCTTTTTATATACAGAAGAAGAAAACTTCCATTTAGAGGACAATCAACATATGGTTCCTCTACGCCCCTCTACCCTTCCTGATCCATTTGTCAAAATAACAAAAAACAAAAAAAAAATAGCATTGAAATCGATTTTTATTGACCAATCAGAATTACCACCCAGAGTCTATAATTGCCTTAAAAGTAATGATATAGATACATTATCAGACCTTTTGAATAACAGTCAAGAAGATCTTATGCAAATGGAACACTTTCGCGTAGAAGATGTCAAAAAGATAGTAGACATTCTCAAAAATAATTTCGGGATTGATTTACCGAAAAATAAGGTTTAAATCTACTGAATTTCTCTCAACAGATTTT